AAAAAATAAAACAAATCTGATTATAAGTTGTGAAGCAATAACAATAAAAATGCGGATAAATGGAAGGGTGAGAGAAAGAGAGAAAAAGAATATCAATGCTATATGATTCCAATATGTAAGGTCTATGAGTGATCTTATAAAGGATAATGTAATAAAGCATCAATACTAATTTGATTGATCTATAATTAGATGAATTTGTTTATAGAAAGAACAAAAAAATCAAGAGCCCCGAGTCAATAAAGACTGAGAAAATTGACTCAAGAACACATTTCATTTTCCTTAGGAGCTCCATTGTAGAATTCAGGCCTAACCATTAATCGAGAAGCGATGGGAACGACGAAACCTGTGGATACATAAGATTCTATTGAAAACGAATCCTAATGATTCACTGGGTAGGATGGCGGAACAAACCCGGGGCCAATCCACTTTTATTCTGAAAGGTCATGTCATGGGATAACCCTACAACTGAAATAGATATTGAAAGAGTAAACATTCGCCCGCGAAAGTTTTTATTTTATTGGATTTATAAATTTTGGTCGATCCGATATGATAATAAAAAATACAAAACAAAATAAAGACTCGTTATAACAAAATGACATTATATTATCTATAACATTATCTCTAAATAATCTATAAAATAATTATCTAAATTATCTATAACTATTAACTATAAATAGAAAAATAGAATATATGTTTAATTAATATTAATTATATAAACTATCAAAACAAGATATACAAATTTATATTTCTAATAGATTAGATAAAATAATAGATTAGATAAAATCTCAATGAATCCCACGATTCAGTATATTATTCATTAAATACACGTATATTATTTTAGAATTGTTTCATTCGCGAGGAGCTGGATGAGAAGAAACTCTCATGTCCGGTTCTGTAGTAGAGATGGAATGAATTGATAAACAACCATCAACTATAACCCCAAAAGAACCAGATTCCGTAAACAACATAGAGGAAGAATGAAAGGAATATCTTATAGAGGTAATTGTATTTGCTTCGGTAGATATGCTCTTCAGGCACTTGAACCCGCGTGGATCACATCTAAACAAATAGAAGCAGGGCGGCGAGCAATGACACGAAATGTGCGCCGCGGTGGAAAAATATGGGTACGTATATTTCCAGACAAACCAGTTACAGTAAGACCCGCGGAAACGCGTATGGGTTCAGGAAAAGGATCTCCCGAATATTGGGTAGCTATCGTTAAACCGGGTAGAATACTTTATGAAATGGGCGGAGTAGCAGAAAGTGTAGCCAGAAAGGCTATTTCAATAGCGGCATCCAAAATGCCTATACGAACTCAATTCATTATTTCAGGATAGGAATGTAAAACCAAAGGAAAGAGGTCTTTGGAATAAAAAAAAACAATTGTAGGTTTCTTTTTTTTATTATTTTGGACAAACAATATTTCTTTTTTTTTACTTCGCCCCTTTGCATCAAAAGAGCAAATAAAAAAAAAATGATATGATTCAACCTCAAACCCATTTAAATGTAGCGGACAACAGCGGGGCCCGAGAATTGATGTGTATTCGAATCATAGGAGCTAGTAATCGACGATATGCTCATATTGGTGACGTTATTGTTGCTGTAATCAAGGAAGCAATACCAAATACACCTTTAGAAAAATCTGAAGTGATCAGAGCTGTAATTGTACGTACTTGTAAAGAACTCAAACGTGACAACGGTATGATACTGCGATATGATGACAATGCTGCGGTTGTTATTGATCAAGAAGGAAATCCCAAAGGAACTAGAATTTTTGGTGCGATCGCACGGGAATTGAGACAGTTAAATTTCACTAAAATAGTTTCATTAGCGCCTGAAGTACTATAAGTATAATAAAGATGAGACTATAATATAGTTAGAACATTTGAATAAAATAGATAAAATTAATTAGTAGATTTGTCTCACGCATATATCTTTAACAATTCATAAAAAAAAAATATATATTATATATAAAGAAAGAAAAAAAAAAGCATGTTGATTATATCAAAATTCGGGGGCAACAATAATTTTAGTTTATCATGGGTAAAGACACTATTGCTGATATAATAACTTCTATACGCAATGCTGACATGAATAGAAAGGGAACGGTTCGAATACCATCTACTAACATCACCGAAAACCTTGTTAAAATACTGTTAAGAGAAGGTTTTATTGAAAACGTGAGGAAACATCAAGAAAGCAACAAATATTTTTTGGTTTTAACCCTACGACATAGAAGGAATAGGAAAGGGCCATATAAAACTGTTTTAAAGTTAAAACGGATCAGTCGACCCGGTCTACGAATCTATTCGAACTATCAACGAATTCCTAGAATTTTAGGCGGGATGGGGATTGTAATTCTTTCTACTTCTCGGGGTATAATAACGGACCGAGAGGCCCGACTAGAACGAATTGGCGGAGAAATTTTGTGTTATATATGGTAAGCTTTCTTATATCCAACTTAGATATGGAACTTTACTATTTATTGGTGAAACAAAAA